TCCCCTTTCCCTTTCAAACAAATTGAAATGATTGAAGTTTTACTATTTGGAATTGTATTAGGTCTAATTCCTATTACTTTGGCTGGATTATTTGTAACTGCATATTTACAATACAGACGTGGTGATCAGTTGGACCTTTGATTAATTAATATTTCTTTTTTTGATTGACCTCTTACTTGTTTTAATTTGAATCCATAGGGATTCAAATTAAGATTGCTGTTCCATTATTTCATTGTAATTTTCGACCTAAGAATAACAAGAATGCAATCACGCTCTGTAGGATTTGAACCTACGGCATCGGGTTTTGGAGACCCGCGTTCTACCGAACTGAACTAAGAGCGCTTTATAATTGTAACCCTAATATATTTTTGCATGCATTTACTGTTAATTTAGTATTATATAGAATATTGTAAAATGAAAGATTGATCATACACAATTTGAATCAATTTCAATTATCTCTCGTTATGACTCATAAAATAAGTAAAAAATAAGTAATAGGTAGGGATGACAGGATTTGAACCCGTGACATTTTGTACCCAAAACAAACGCGCTACCAAGCTGCGCTACATCCCTTTCCATTGGTCGACAGTCTCATTGTAGAGAATACCTGTCTTGTTTTCCACATCTTTTTTTTATCCATTCATATACAAAAATTATCTTGTCATTTCTTCTCATATAACATATAAGTAATTAGAATATAATAAAAGACTTATATACGTTACGTATAATTAAACCGGCTGTAATTGTAATAAAAATGAATATAATATTTTTTTGGAATGCCGGGACATAAAAGGGCGTATCCTTTTTAAGAAAAAAAAAATAGCTACTAAATTGTTGTACATTTCAATTTTAATTAGGGATTCCGCGTACAAATACAAGTGATCATTAATTACATACATATACGTCTGATCATATATGTATTACAAATTACAATAAAGAAGGGGGATTCAAAATGCGAGATGTAAAAACATATCTCTCCGTGGCACCGGTAGTAAGTACTCTATGGTTCGGGTCTTTAGCAGGTCTATTGATAGAGATCAATCGTTTATTCCCGGATGCGTTGTTATTCTCCTTTTTTTAATTCTAGTTCTAGTTATTGATATGGGAAGGGGTGAAGAAAATTAGAGATATAATCAAATATCTGTGACTAATCCCTCCCCTTCTCTTCTTTTTTTTTTAGAATTTTTAAAATTAGAATAAGTTCCAAAATAGAAAGAATAAAAGTGGATTCAACTTCAGTAAAACTAAAACTCGAAACTCGGGTCGATACTCTAATTTAAATTAATTTAATTAAAATTAATAAGATAAGAGAATGGGAACGGAAATATAAACTGAGGGTTAAGCTAACAATATCATACAAAACTTGAATTATAATTATAAATAAATATGAAATTGAAATATAGTTACAAACTATTGTATTACTTAATCTTGCTGTATCTTACTCTTCGTATATATTACCATTACTATTACCATCAAGATCCGGTTTTGGTTTAGCAACGTCTATTGTTTTTTTTTCGTTTCTTTCTTCTCTTTGGAGCAGAAATAGTTAGGTGAATAAAAAATACAAAGTCAAAAATACAAGGGAGGTTCATGGCCAAGGGTAAAGATGTTCGAGTAACCGTTATTTTGGAATGTACAAATTGTACTCGAAACGGTGCTAATAAGAAATCAATGAGTATTGGTATTTCCAGATATATTACTCAAAAGAATAGACATAATACGCCCAGTCGATTGGAATTGAGAAAATTCTGTTCTTTTTGTTACAAACATACAATTCACGGGGAGATAAAGAAATAGATCGAACCGATCCGATCGCTTGTATGTCACCCTTCCAAGGAAGATTAAAAATGACATATATTATATATAATATACATTTAAAGATAATAAACAAAACAAAATCCCTCATTGAAATAGGATTTTCGGGGTAAGGAATAAACAAATCATGGAAAAATCCAAGCGACTTTATTTTAAATCCAAGCGATCTTTTCGTAAGCGTTTGCCCCCGATTGGGTCGGGGGATCGAATTGATTATAGAAACATGAGTTTAATTGGTCGATTTATTAGTGAACAGGGAAAAATATTATCTAGACGAGTGAATAGATTAAACTTAAAACAACAACGATTAATTACTATTGCTATAAAGCAAGCTCGTATTTTATCTTTGTTACCTTTTCTTAATAATGATAATGAGAAACAATTTGAAGGGGGTGAGTCGACCACTAGAACTACTGGTCTTAAGCGAACTCCATTTCAAATTTAAAACATTCCGATAAATGCTTTCCAATATATTTATTTTAGAATCTCATTGGAAATCATTTATTTTATAATCTTTTAGAATCTCATTAGAAATCATATAAAGAAAATTGATATGTAATATAGCGATTTGTGCAAGTATTTTACGATTAAGAAGCAACTGCTTCTTGTACAGATTGTGTATTAATCTATTATAATTATAGTATATGTTGTTCCCGCGAATTACTGCATTTATCCGAGTGATCCACAAACGACGAAAATCTCTCTTTTGCCTACCCCTATCCCGATAAGCCGAAAACAAAGCTCTTATTTTCTGTTGAGTAATAGTTCTAGTAAGTCTTGAATGAGCCCCCCGAAAGCTTGATGCAAATAAACGAATTTTTGTTCTACGTCTCCGAGCTATATATCCTCGTTTAATTCTAGTCATTGAGTAAATGAAATTTGGATGAATAACTAATTGATTTCCTTTCTTTCAGTTATTCCTTTTTCCTTTCCTAGTTTTTTAATAACAAAACGGATTCTTCCAATGTATAAACTAAAAACTCCAATGGCTTTTGCTACTATAACCTTCCCGACCACTATTTTTTCTTTTTGTTAGGCATTTCACTTCGAAATAAGAAATTGTATTGATAGTGATACTAGATATTAAAAAAAGCATATTAAATAAAAACAAAAAGTAGTAAATCTAAATGGATAAAAAATCGTGGGTTCCATCGTTTCTATGGTTACTTTTAAAACGGCGAGGTCCCCTCTATACACCGGAGCCCCTTCTTTCATTTAATCAATGCTATTCTTAACTTGTACAGTTCACACTCTTTGGCTCTACCCATGAATTATCCAGTAATCAGCCTTTCACAACGAGATTTGGCGATACAGTAACGATATTTAATTAGGAAGATTAGCTGTGTAGCTGACCCTGTTAGTCCGTTGTTGGAAGGGTAAGGGCAAAATTTTTTGCCTTTTATTAATTTAAATAGTATTTCCCCTGCTTAATGGATAACCATTTGCTACCAATGGGAAATTCTTTCTCGTCTTAAATTGAAAATGAAGACGGTTGAATTTACACCAATAGAAACCATAAAATTTGATACACAATAGAAGGATATGATAGGCTCTTTTTAGATAGTGAATGGAGTTCTTCCATTTTATCCTATTTATTGGTACTGACTACTGATACTGGAAAAATGGGTTCCTTTTTTGTCCCAGTTTATGCTCTGAACGAGTCACACATACACCCTAGTACACGTTCCTCGTCGCTGAGGGCATCCCCCAAGGGCGGGGGATTTCGTGACATTTCGGATTGGCTGTCTTGTCTTTCTAATAAGTTGTTTAATAGTTGGCATGTTGACTCGTATACATAATGAGTTGGTTTAGATCGATCCTAACCGGATGCTTAGGAATTACTTCTATAGTCATATTAATTAATATATTAATATTAGGACAAGAATAAGAAGATAATATTTAATAAATTAGTAATAATAAATTAAAAAAATTGCGTATTTGCGCGAAATCCCTGTTATTTTTTTTATTATAATTCTACCGCTAAAAGATCAACAATTCCATGAGCTTGGGCTTCTGTTGCTGACATATAAGTATCTCTTTCCATGTCTTCGGAGAGAACCGATAAGGGTTGGCCCGTTCTTCGTGCATAAATTTTTGTGATTTTTTCGCGTACCTTCAGTAGTTCTCCCGCTTCCAGGATAAATTCTCCCGTTGGTGCCTCATGAAAAGAACTAGAGGGCTGATGGATCATTACCCTGATTATATAACATAATATATCGTTTTTCTATCTCGAAGATAAATCAAAGAGAAGAAATAAAATAAAGAATAATAATATGAAAAACAAGATAGAATTGAACAACCGTACAGGCATCTTTTGCGCATTGCATACGGCTCTATAATGGAATTCATTTTTACCTACCACCGAAGAAAAAATATAGGGTCTATCAGACCAGACCCTGATCGGTAAATAATCCAATAACCATCCTTCCTTTTTTGGAGTAAGTAATTAAAAAAATAAATACTATGATGGCTCCGTTGCTTTATATATTTATTTAATTTAGTCTTTTAGTCAGCAATCCCAAAGTTTCTTTTTTTTTGTATTCTTTCATAACAGAATTAGCCTTCTGGCGTAAAAAGAAAAAAGTTTGTGACGCTGCAATAGGTTTCCAATAGATCAGATAAAATCGGAAATGCCCCTTCTTTCATACTACTCTTTCGATATATAATCTAATGGTTTTTGAAAAAAAAATTCTCATATCGAATTCAAAATGCCATGCTATTATTACCTAATAGTCATATTTCATATGGTGAAGGCATAGTTTTCCTTTTTCTTTCAAATACAAAACTCATTGGCGCCGAGCATGAGGGAATGCTAGACGTTTGGTAATTTCTCCTCCGACCAGAATAAAAGATCCCATTGAAGCGGCCAATCCCATGCATATTGTCTGTATATCTGGTTGTACATGTTGCATAAGATCATAAAGAGCTACTCCGGGCATTACCGATCCCCCGGGAGAGTTTATAAACAAATACAGATCTTTGCGACCATCCTCTATACTAAGAAATACTATAAGACCGATAAGTTGATTCGTGATCTCGACATCAACCTCTTGGCCTAAAAAAAGTAATCTTTGTCGATAAAGTCGGTTGGTTAGGATAAAATTGTATCCTTAAGAACCGTACGCGCACCTTTTGATGCATACGGTTTTACAAAAAAATCGCTAAAAAAAGAATCAATGTGTAGATTACAGCCCCCATTCTTTTTTCATAATGAGCTCCTTCTAACAAAGCAAAGGGCTTTTTTTTTCTTCGATTTTTCAAGAAAGATTAGTTTTTACTTTACCTATAAATAAATAAAAGATATATATATATAAGTAATCTACTAATATAATTATAATATAAAAAAAAGTAATCCACTAAACTTATTGAGCGAACTTCTTATTGATTTATTGTTTCATCGAGATCGAATCCAAATCAGGATGTAATTTTCTTGTTCCGGAATGGGCTTCTTCCATTTTTTAGGTTTATGCTCTACCCCGAGTAAAGATCGGCCCGATCTTTATTTGCACATATAGGACAAATGCCCCAATACCACGTCTTTTTGGTATGGCTTTTTTTTTATTTATTTCATGTCTTCTGACAAATATTCAATGTATTCCTTATATTAATATTACTCGATTGATTAAACAGTTTGAGATCGCTCCTTTTTCTATTTATAAATAGAATACGATAAAAGTAGTAATCATAGATATATTACCAATTGGGTTTTTTCTAAACGGAGCCTGGATACTTCATTTTATTGGTCCAATCGAGCCAACTATAAATTATTCTAAACCATAAATTATTCTAATTGAGAATATTAATCTGGACACCCTCTCCAAAAAAACAAATTAAATATAATTGCACTTCACGCTCCAAATTTTTGATAACTCAATCAATCTTTCTTGGGCGAAAGAGAGGATATCTCGATCGGGAGAGAGAATGGGGGAATCCCATGTGACCCAATATATCTGACAAGTCGCACTATACGTCAACCCAAGATGCATCTTCCTCTCCAGGACTTCGAAAGGGTACTTTTGGAATACCAATAGGCATTAAATTAAAGAAAAAAAAATAATTAAGCACTATATCTTTCTTTGATATGGAAGCGTAAAAACGGGTTATTGTCTTAATAAGATTATCCTTTATCATAGTTTATCCATAAATCGGATAAGTGTTCATAATCATAATATGAAATCAAAAAAGTACAGAATGAATATGACTAGGTCTAAAGAAGAAAATCTTTGCGAATGGGTTTTTTGAATGATATGAACAAATATGTTGCCTTCACCCATAGAAAATGAAAGTGGGATCCCTCCCCTCTACCATTGCGTATTGGTACTTATCGAGTATAGAATAGATCTGCTTCTTTGTGTTCCTACAAACAGAACTTTTCCATTACTACTAAAAAAAAATAATAGAACAAATATTAATCCTTTCCTCGAGATAATCTACCGAAAAGGGGAGGCTCCTAGCATAGTTTTTTCCAATGCAATAAAGTTACATAGTGTCTATTTTTCGTTGATAAAGGGGTATTTCCATGGGTTTGCCTTGGTATCGTGTTCATACTGTCGTATTGAATGATCCCGGTCGTTTGCTTTCTGTCCATATAATGCATACAGCTCTAGTTGCTGGTTGGGCCGGTTCGATGGCTCTATATGAATTAGCGGTTTTTGATCCCTCTGATCCTGTTCTTGATCCAATGTGGAGACAAGGTATGTTTGTTATACCCTTCATGACTCGTTTAGGAATAACCAATTCATGGGGCGGTTGGAGTATCACAGGAGGGACTATAACGAATCCGGGTATTTGGAGTTACGAAGGTGTGGCCGGTGCACATATTGTGTTTTCTGGCTTGTGCTTTTTGGCAGCTATTTGGCATTGGGTGTATTGGGATCTAGAAATATTTTGTGATGAACGCACAGGAAAACCTTCTTTGGATTTACCTAAAATTTTTGGAATTCATTTATTTCTTTCAGGACTGGCTTGTTTTGGGTTTGGGGCATTTCATGTAACGGGGTTGTATGGTCCTGGAATATGGGTGTCTGATCCTTATGGACTAACTGGAAGGGTACAATCTGTAAATCCGGCGTGGGGTGTGGAAGGTTTTGATCCTTTTGTTCCGGGAGGAATAGCCTCTCATCATATTGCAGCAGGGACATTGGGCATATTAGCAGGTCTATTCCATCTTAGTGTCCGTCCGCCCCAACGTCTATACAAAGGATTACGTATGGGAAATATTGAAACCGTACTTTCCAGCAGTATCGCTGCTGTTTTTTTTGCCGCTTTTGTTGTTGCTGGAACTATGTGGTATGGTTCAGCAACAACCCCGATTGAATTATTTGGTCCCACTCGTTATCAATGGGATCAGGGATACTTCCAGCAAGAAATATATCGAAGAGTTGGCGCGGGGCTAGCCGAAAATCAAAGTTTATCAGAAGCTTGGTCTAAAATTCCGGAAAAATTAGCTTTTTATGATTACATTGGCAATAATCCGGCAAAGGGGGGATTATTCCGAGCGGGTTCAATGGACAGCGGGGATGGAATAGCTGTTGGGTGGCTAGGACACCCTGTTTTGAGAGATAAAGAAGGACGTGAACTTTTTGTACGTCGTATGCCTACTTTTTTTGAAACATTTCCGGTTGTTTTGGTAGACGGAGACGGAATTGTTAGAGCCGATGTTCCTTTTAGAAGGGCAGAATCTAAGTATAGTGTCGAACAAGTAGGTGTAACTGTGGAGTTCTATGGCGGCGAACTGAATGGAGTCAGTTATAGTGATCCTGCTACTGTGAAAAAATATGCTAGACGTGCTCAATTGGGAGAAATTTTTGAATTAGATCGCGCTACTTTGAAATCCGATGGTGTTTTTCGTAGCAGTCCAAGGGGTTGGTTTACTTTTGGACATGCTTCGTTTGCTCTACTCTTCTTCTTCGGACACATTTGGCATGGTGCTAGAACCTTGTTCAGAGATGTTTTTGCCGGTATTGACCCAGATTTGGATGCTCAAGTAGAATTTGGAACATTCCAGAAACTTGGGGATCCTACTACAAGAAGACAGGTAGTCTGATACAAGATTGATTTCTTACTTTTCACCTTTATTTATGTCATTTAACATAGTTTAAACATAAACGGGGTACCTGATAAATCTTGATTTGAATTGCTGCCCTTTCTTTGACTCTTTCTCGTTAGTTATCTGGGAGACGATCAAAATAAACAAAACAGTTATGGAAGCTATAATTGTAAACCACAATCGAATCTATGGAAGCATTGGTTTATACATTCCTCTTAGTCTCGACTTTAGGAATAATATTTTTCGCTATCTTTTTTCGGGAACCTCCCAAAGTTCCAACTAAAAAGGTGAAATGATTTTGGATTCTATCAATTTTCTATCGGTTGAAGTAATAAGCCTCCCCATATTGGGAGGCTTATTACTTCAACTAGTCTCCGTGTTCCTCGAATGGATCTCTTAGTTGTTGAGAGGGTTGCCCAAAAGCAGTATATAAGGCGTACCCGGTAAAACTTGCAAGTAAACCAGATATAGAGATGGCAACTAAGGTTGCTGTTTCCATTATTATATAATTTTAAGACCGCAATGGATCTACGATAAAATCATTTATTTATTTATTTACAATTTACAATATAACGGTATACAAAGTCAACGACTCTCAATGAATACAAAATAGGATTTATGGCTACACAAACCGTTGAGGATAGTTCTAGATCTGGTCCAAGACAAACTATTATAGGGAGTTTATTGAAACCATTAAATTCAGAATATGGTAAAGTAGCTCCCGGTTGGGGAACTACTCCCTTGATGGGTATCGCAATGGCTCTGTTTGCAATATTCCTATCTATTATTTTGGAGATTTATAATTCTTCCATTTTACTGGACGGAATTTCAACGATTTAGATTCACAAGAATTATTAAATACCTTTTCAATACGAAACACGGTGAAGCATTTAGGTCGTTTTTAGCCCATTCTATTTTTTGTGGTAGTTCGACTGTGGAATTTCTTTGTTTCTGTATTTCCGGAATATGAGTGTGTGACTTGTTATAATTGATTCTATGGATACTACAGAAATTGGTTCTGTCATCTCGATACAGATGGTTTTACCTCGTCGGATATTCATTCTAGTATCCGGAACGCGCGGAATATATGAAATAGATTACAAACTATTATAACTATGATTCATATTTAATATTTAGTATTCAGACCTCGTGTACCGGACTCCAAAAAAAGAGGGTTATATAAATCGAAAGGTTTTTATTCTTTGTTTTCCCGTTTATATTTTTCTTTTTTTTTTTATTAAATTTAAATTTAAGGACAAATCTTTTTTTGGATTTTTATTCATTATATCTATTCATTGAATAAGTGATGATCCACCGATTCTTACTCAGGGAATTTTTGGACTTAGTTTGAAGGTTTTATTGAATCATCGTGGTTGTAGTATGAATCTGAGGTTTTAATCGATTCATAGGGTCTTAACAAGAAAATTCCTATCAATAATAAAGAAAACAGAAGTAAAGCTGCATTACACACAAATAAAAAAAAATAGGTAAATAGAAGATTCAAGAGGCCTGTAACGATCAACATAAAGACGAATGCGCCAACTTGATATTTTGGCATTATAACTACAAAGAAGAGCTTTCAGATTTTTATTATTTCGTATCTTCAGAGAAAAAGATTGAATCATAGATTAAAGAAGTTTCAAACTTTCTATTACGCATATCCGTTATAGTGAGTATTTGATAGCCAATATTTGGGTGTTTCTGTTTGAGCTGTACGAGATGAAATTCTCATATACGGTTCTCAGAGGGGGAATTTACCTATCTCAATAAAGTGTATGATTGGTTTGAAGAACGTCTTGAGATTCAGGCGATTGCAGATGATATAACTAGTAAATACGTTCCTCCGCATGTCAATATATTTTATTGTTTAGGCGGAATTACGCTTACTTGTTTTTTAGTACAAGTAGCTACGGGATTCGCTATGACTTTTTACTATCGACCGACCGTTACTGAGGCTTTTGCTTCTGTTCAATATATAATGACTGAGGCGAACTTTGGTTGGTTAATCCGATCCGTTCATCGCTGGTCGGCAAGTATGATGGTCCTAATGATGATCTTGCACGTATTCCGTGTGTATCTCACCGGTGGCTTTAAAAAACCTCGCGAATTGACTTGGGTTACAGGTGTGGTTCTGGG